ATTGATTCAGAAGATGAAATGAAAATTGTAAAATTTTTATTCGATACGATTATGGCTGATCCGAAAGCTAAAAGAATCAGAAAAACCCCCATTGGAATAAAAGAAATCGATAAAAAAGTTCCTTGCTGGTCATACAAGTTAATGGACGATTTAGAACAACAAGAGGGGGAAAACGAAGAAAGCGTGTCAGAGGATCATGAGATTCGGTCAAGAAAAGCCAAACGTATAGTGATCTTTACTGATAACCAGCAAGATACTACTGATACGACTATCAAAAATACTACTAAGCCCGATCAATTAGATGAAGTGGCTTTGATACGTTATTCACAACAATCCGATTTTCGTCGAGACATAATCAAAGGATCCATGCGTGCTCAAAGACGTAAAACAATTATTTGGGAACTCTTTCAAGCAAATGTGCATTCTCCTCTTTTTTTCGATAGAATAGAGAAATCCCTTTCTTTTGAAATGATGAAATTCATTTTTAAAAACAAGAGGTATAAAAAAACAAGAGAATTAAAAATTTCGGATTATACAAAGGAAAATCAGAAAAAAAAAGAGGAAGAAAAAAGAGAGGAGCAAGCACGAATCGAAATAGCGGAAGCCTGGGATAGCATTCTATTCGCTCAAGTAATAAGGGGTTCCATATTAGTAACTCAATCTTTTCTTAGAAAATATATTATATTACCTTCATTGATAGTAACGAAAAATATAGTTCGTATGTTATTATTTCAACTTCCCGAGTGGTCTGAGGACCTAAAGGATTGGAATAGAGAAATGCATATTAAATGTACCTATAATGGGGTTCAATTATCCGAAACAGAATTTCCAAAAAACTGGTTGACAGACGGTATTCAAATAAAGATTCTGTTTCCCGTTTGCCTTCAACCTTGGCACAGATCGAAGATAGGATTCCTTCAGAACCAGAAAGAGACGTTGAAAAAGAAAGAACAAAAAAACGATTTTTGTTTTTTAACAGTATGGGGGATGGAAACTGAAATTCCTTTTGGTTCTCCCCGAAAACAACGTTCATTTTTTAAACCTATTTTAAAAGAACTAAAAAAAAAAATTATAAAATCGCAAAAAAAGTCTTTTCTAGTTATACAGTTTTTAAAAGAAAAAACAAAAATTTTTCGAAATGTCTCACAAGAAAGAAAAAAATGGGTCAGCAAAAACATTCTATTTTTAAAAGAAATAATAAAAAAACTTTTTAAAAAAAACTCAATTGTATTATTTGGATTAACAGAAATATCGGAATTGAGTCAAATTAAAAAAGAAAAAGATTCGACAATCAATAATAGGATGATTCAAGAATCGCCTATTCAAATTCGATTTATGAGTTTGAAAGATTATTCATTGACAGAAAAAAAAATGAGGGATCTGTCTGATAGAACAAAAACAATCAGAAATCAAATAGAAAAAATTACAAAAGATAAGAAGAAGAATTTTTTAATTCTGGAAAGAAATATTAGTTGGAATAAAATAAGTTCTCTCGCTAAACTAATAACATCAATAAAAAAAAATTGGCAGAAATTAAAAAGACAAAATATTCGATTAATCCGTAAATCATATTATATTCTAATATTTTTAATTGAAAGGATATATATAGATATTGTTCTATGTATCATTAATATTCCCAGGATGAATACACAACTTGTTTTTGAATTATCAAGAAAACTCATTGATAAATATATTTATAATAATGAAACAAATAAAGAAACAATTGATAAAACAAATAAAAATACAATTCGCTTTATTTTAACTATAAAAAATTTGTTTTCTGATATTAGTAATAGAAATTCAAAGATTTTTTGCGACCTCTCCTCCTTATCCCAAGCATATGTATTTTATAAATTATACCAAACAAAAGTTATTAAGTTATATCAGCTAAGATGTGTTCTTAAATATCACGAAACATCTCTTTTTCTTAAGAATGAGATAAAAAATTCTTTTAAAACACAAGGACTGTTTCATTCTGAATTAAAACAGAAGAATTCGGGAATAGATCAATGGAAAAATTGGTTACGAAGTCATTATCAATACGATTTATCTTCTATTAGATGGTATCGGTTAGTACCACTAAAATGGCGAAATAGACTCACTCAACGACGTATGAATCAAAATCCAAAATTAAACAAAACTTATTTGGCGGAAAAAGAACGATTAATTCATTACAAAAAATTGAATGAATTTGATTCAAATTCATTACCGAATCAAAAATATAACTTTCAAAAATACTATGGATATGATCTTTTCTCTTATAAATTTCTTAATTATAAAGATCAGAAAGATTCATATATTTATGTATCGCCATTATGTATAAATAAAAAAGAAGAGATTCCTTATAATTACAATATAGATAAACAAAAATTATTTCATATACCAGGAAGTATGATCCCTACCCCTAATTATCTAGGAGAAAATGATATTCTGAATCTTGAAAAATTTCCAGATAGAAAATTTTTTGATTGGAGAATTTTCCATTTTTATCTTAGAAATAAAGTAGATATTGAGTCTTGGATCGATATCGCTACCGATAGTAAAAAAAATACTAACAATGGGATTAATAATTATCAACTAATTGATAAAAAAGGCCTTTTTTTTCTTTCAATTTCTAAAAATCACGAAATCAATCCATCCAATCAAAAAAAAAACCTTTTTGATTGGATGGGACTGAATGAAGAAATACTAAGTCATCGCATATCAAATATGAAACTTTGGTTCTTCCCAGAATTTGTACTACTTTTTAATACATATAAAATTAAACCGTGGATCATACCAATCAAATTACTTCTTTTCAGAAATGAAAATTTTAGTGAAAATAAAAACATCACTAGAAAGAAAAAGGGGGATCCTCTTCTATTATCGAATGATAAAAAATCTATTGAATTAGAAAACCGAAATCAAGAAGAAAAAGAATCTACAGACCAAGGGAATCTTGAATCAGATGCACAAAACCAAGACAATCTTGGATCAGTTCTCTCAAACCAAGAAAAAGATATTGAAGAAGATTATGCGGACCAAAATAGGGATATAAGAAAACGTCGAAAGAAAAAGCAATACAAGAGCAACACGGAAGCAGAGCTTGATTTCTTCCTAAAAAGATATTTACGTTTTCAATTAAGATGGAATGATTCTTTCAATCAAAAAATAATCAATAATATCAAAGTATATTGTCTCCTACTTAGACTGATAAATCCAAGAGAAATTTCTATATCCTCTATTCAAAGGGGAGAGATTAGTTTAGATATTCTGATGATTCAAAAGGATTTCACTTTTACCGAATTGATAAAAAAAGGAATCTTAATTATCGAACCAGTTCGTTTGTCGATAAAAAATGACGGGCAATTTATTATGTATCAAACTATAAATATTTCATTAGTTCATAAGAATAAGTCCCTAATTAATCAAAGATACCGAGAAAGAAAGTATGTTGATAAGAACCTTTTTGAGAAATCCATTCCAAGACATCAAAGAATGATTGAAAATCGAAACAAAAATCATTATGATTTGTTTGTTCCTGAAACAATTTTATCCACTAAACGGCGTAGAGAATTACGAATTCTAATTTGTTTCAATTCACAGACTAGAAATGTTATGTGCAATAACGTCAAAAGCAAAAAATGGGATAAAATCTTGTATAAAGGTAAACGTTTTAATAAAGATAAAAAGAAAATAATTAAATTAAAGTTCTTTCTTTGGCCTAATTATCGATTAGAAGATTTAGCTTGTATGAATCGATATTGGTTTGATACCAATAATGGAAGCCGTTTCAGTATGGTAAGGATACATATGTATCCACGATTTCAAATTCGTTAATGATATGTTTTTACATTATCTCACAGACTACCCTATTGGATATATCAAAGAAAGAGATGCACACATTCCATTCTGATACATGAGAATGGGTGTCTCAATATCCATTAGATTTAGAAATGAATCAAAAAATTCTTCTTTTTTTTATATTAAAGTTAGTTCAATTTTTGTCTTATTTTCGAAGTGTAGAAATATATCATCCTTTCATATTCCTATCCAAAAAAACAAAATTTGAAAATTGATTCATTTTATTTGATAAAATTTGGAATTAAGATTTTTGTGTATACCAAACTGTCATTATTCTTACTGATCCGTAAAATTTATTTCTTTTTTTATTATTAAATTAAAAAAAGAGGATAGAAGATTTCGTTTTATGATAAAAAATTCATTCATTTCAGTTATTTCACAAGAAGAAAAAAAAGAAAACAAGGGGTCTGTTGAATTTCAAATAGTTAGTTTCACTAATAAGATACGAAGACTTACTTCCCATTTGGAATTGCACAGAAAAGACTATTTATCTCAAAGAGGTCTACGGAAAATCCTGGGAAAACGCCAACGGCTACTGTCTTATTTTTCAAAGAAAAATAGAGTCCGTTATAAAGAATTAATTAGTCAACTGGATATTCGGGAATCAAAAACTCGTTAAAGAAGTAACTTGAATTATTTGATTTATTAGATCTTGAATCTTAAATTTTGATGAACTTCTTTTTGTTTTCAGCAATTCATGAAAGAATGAATCGAGGAATAACCTATGAATGGAACAGCTACAAGAAAAGACCTCATGATGGTCAATATGGGACCTCACCACCCATCAATGCATGGTGTTCTTCGGCTCGTCCTTACTCTAGACGGTGAGGATGTTATTGATTGTGAGCCAATATTGGGTTATTTACACAGAGGGATGGAAAAAATTGCGGAAAACCGAACAGTTATACAATATCTGCCTTATGTAACACGTTGGGACTATTTAGCCACTATGTTCACAGAGGCAATAACCGTAAATGGGCCAGAACAGTTGGGGAATATTCAAGTACCTAAAAGAGCCAGTTATATCAGAGTAATTATGTTAGAGTTGAGTCGTATAGCTTCTCATCTATTATGGCTTGGCCCTTTTATGGCAGATATTGGCGCACAGACTCCCTTTTTCTATATTTTCAGAGAAAGAGAATTAGTATATGATCTATTCGAAGCTGCCACCGGTATGAGAATGATGCATAATTATTTTCGTATCGGAGGAGTCGCGGCCGATCTACCTCATGGATGGCTAGATAAGTGTTTGGATTTCTGTGATTATTTTTTAACAGCGGTTTCTGAATATCAAAACCTTATTACACGAAATCCTATTTTTTTAGAACGAGTTGAGGGAGTGGGCATTATTAGCGGGGAAGAAGCAAAAAATTGGGGTTTATCAGGACCAATGCTACGAGCTTCCGGAATACAATGGGATCTTCGTAAAGTTGATCATTATGAATGTTACGACGAATTTGATTGGGAAATCCAGTGGCAAAAAGAGGGGGATTCATTAGCTCGTTATTTAGTACGAATCAGTGAAATGACGGAATCTATAAAAATTATTCACCAGGCTCTAGAAGGAATTCCAGGTGGTCCCTATGAGAATTTCGAAATCCGAAGCTTTGATAGAGAAAAGGATCCAGAATGGAATGATTTTGAATATCGATTCATTAGTAAAAAACCGTCTCCCACTTTTGAATTGCCGAAGCAAGAACTTTATGTAAGAGTTGAAGCCCCAAAAGGGGAATTGGGAATTTTTTTAATAGGAGATCAGGGCGGTTTTCCGTGGAGATGGAAAATTCGACCACCTGGCTTTATCAATTTGCAAATTCTTCCCCAGTTAGTTAAAAGAATGAAATTGGCTGATATTATGACGATACTAGGTAGCATAGATATCATTATGGGAGAAGTTGACCGTTGAAATGATAATTGATACAACAGAAGTACAAGATATCAATTCTTTTTCCAGATTGGAATTCTTAAACGAGATCTATGGAATCATATGGATGCTTGTACCTATTTTTACTCTTGTATTGGGAATCACAATAGGAGTACTCGTCATTGTGTGGTTAGAAAGAGAAATATCTGCAGGAATACAACAACGTATTGGGCCTGAATACGCCGGTCCTTTGGGAATTCTTCAAGCTCTAGCCGATGGTACAAAACTCATTTTCAAAGAGAATCTTCTTCCGTCTAGAGGGGATACTCGTTTATTCAGTATAGGACCATCTATAGCAGTTATATCCATTTTACTAAGTTATTTAGTAATTCCTTTTAGCTATCACCTTGTTTTATCTGATCTTAATATCGGTGTTTTTTTATGGATTGCCATTTCAAGTATTGCTCCCGTTGGACTTCTTATGTCAGGATATGGATCAAATAATAAATATTCCTTTTTAGGTGGTCTACGAGCTGCTGCTCAATCGATTAGTTATGAAATACCATTAACTCTTTGTGTGTTATCAATATCTCTACGTGCGATTCGTTTAAACATAAACTTTTTTTATTCCGTTATTTTTAGTAAATAAATGAATAGACTTCATTTTTTATTCATCATTTAAGCCGATGAACTAAATCCGATAGTTATATGAGTGAAAGAAAACAGCTTCTAAATTAGCTGTAAAAAGATTGAGTCTCATTTCCTATGTACAAGAATTAAAATAAAGGAAATATAAGCAAGACCTTTACCCCAAGATTGAGGGATTAGTTATCCTGTCTTGAAGCGGGCTCAAAAGATCAACCGTGTAGAGTTTTCATTATCGTTTCTATGTATTACCATAACGCGCGATTGAACAAAAATGAGTGGATGGTTAGGAACACAAAAATACATAAAGGATTAGTAATGGAGATTCTTTGGGTAAATTATCCAAAAGGATATATTTTTGCATAAAAAAAAAAAAAAGAATCCTAATTGGGGCTTTAAGTTGGTAGAAATGATCAAGTAGTACTCCCCACGATTCCGATCCAGAGTATGCTCCTATCCACAGATTAAAAAAATGACTATCAGGAACGAAATAATCCTTTTTTTTAAGTCCCCTCTTTAAGAAAGAAGAATAGGAACGAAAAAAATAAAAAGATCTTTTTATTCTTTCATATATTCATAAAAATCGTGTGTCATGCTACTTTATAATTTTTTTTTTCATAATTGAAAAAAGATAGGTTGAAATATCTATTGTGGTTTTACAAGGAGTATTTTATTGAAGGATTAAGTTATTACTCAATAAAGAAAAATTGAAATTATTAAAGGACGAGATCAATTCAGAAGTCTTTTTTAGTTATTATTATAGCAGACAGAATTCCATTGGTCTAATTCGGGACCTTTGAAAGGTTTTGCTCTATATATATTTTATTTTTATTTATACTACAAACATATCAACATAAAAAATATTGAACCGGTCCTTAGATTTATTGGTGGCCTTGGAGGAGCCGTATGAGGTGAAAATCTCATGTACGGTTCTGCAATAGCGATAGGAACTGTGATGTTACCAACGACTATGATTATCTAATAGTTTAAGTACAGTTGATATAGTTGAGGCCCAGTCAAAATATGGTTTTTGGGGTTGGAATTTGTGGCGTCAACCTATAGGGTTTATCGTTTTTCTAATTTCTTCCCTAGCAGAATGTGAGAGATTACCTTTTGATTTACCAGAAGCAGAGGAAGAATTAGTAGCA